GATGACTAATGACATTGTACTCTATGGAGATGCCACTACTAGTGAGTTGAATTTTATGATAGATGATACTTGTTCTTTTTCGTCTTTTTCAAGTAGCTCTTCGACGATGTCGGACGCGCGAAGCGCTCCACCAAATCTTAGTGCAACGATTTCTCAGGTATTTTCTCGTATGTTAAACGAGGTGGAGGTGGACTTGCCGTCAAACTGGTCTCCAGAAGAATTTTTTCGACTGGTGATAGGCGACGACCAAATGCTAACCCCATCTTATCTATCAGATGTATATTCGAACCTCTTAGAATGTGGCTTTCATAGTTGCTACTGGGAGCTCGCATTCCAATATATCCCGTTACTATATGGTTTAGATGTTTTAGTATAAAGTCCCCCGCTATGGTTTAGTATAAAGTCCCCCGCTATGGTTTAGTATAAAGTCCCCCGCTTCTCTTCTTTCTTTGTTTGCCCCAATGATGGCCTTTTTGATCTCATCCGTATTCCGATCGAAGGTTGAAGTGCAGTTTCATAAATTAATCCTTCTTGTGTAAGCCTTTGACGAGGAGGATAAAAAGTTAACCCTTGGAGTCTTGCGCGTGGTTGGACAAATTCCATCGTCGCAAGGCGTAAGGGTGAGGCCTTGGTCAATCAATGTCAGTAAGTCGATTTTCCAAGGGAGGGGGAGTGGGAGGTGGGCCCCCCTCACATCCTTCATAAAGTCTTATTGCACCGATGCAACAACGAAGGTTCTATTACTCAATAGATGGCATGAGCTTGTTCAACAATGTGCGCCCCTTCTTACAACAAGTCGACCCTGTAAAGCTTTTTTCAGTCCTACTTGACAAACTAGTATAAGTCGCACGTAGTTAGTATAAGTATGAGTATAAGTTGGCAGTAGTTGGTAGTAGTATAAGCTACTATAAGTTTCCCACTAGTAACTAGGAGTCGCTTGTAAGCCCCGCATTAAATCCTTGGTTGAGCACTATAGTTACCTCACCTAAATAGGAGTCCATGATCTATGTTGTCGAAACACTTTACAACATCTGCCTTAATCAGTCTATCGACCAGTCCCCATCTCCGGACTTCGAAAAGAAGGTAATACCCCCTCTTCCTTTCCGTGGAATTGAGTCAAAAAAAGGATCCTAAAAACAAGATTTCATTTCTGGTAAAGGCTTTCGCTCCTCGATCACACCGGTTTGTCAACATGAAGCCCCGGTCAACAAGCACGGATCGAAGCGAGGTTTTAGATGGATCTCGACAGGATCGACTGGTGGAATCGAGTCATAAGCAAATAGCATCTTCCAATACCCGGGAGTACTACGATTGCTACGGAGAATGAATGGGACTTGAGCGGAAAAAAGACTTCCGCTAAGATTCGATCTACTTAACCCCCACTTCTTGTTAGATGAGCTATACCTCTTTTCTAGTGCATGTTGTTACTAAAAAGGGCATCTCCCGAAGGAAACAGCCGGTCCGTCAATAGAATTCTTTTCTCGTATTGAATTCTTTTCCTATCGAAAACCCAGCCATTCACTTTACTCTCTCTTTTCCTATCCCTCTCCATTAAGTCGAGCTTTCTAATTTGCCTGGGCATAGAAAGCCCTCACGTTCTCTATCGCTAGAGCTCCTTTCCTCTCTGTGATTCAAGGCTCGTACAAAGCGGGTGACGGATCCAATTGATTGTGTAAAGCCCCGCGGGAGGAGAATATACAGAAGTTCGCTACATTCCCCCAACAACACGAAAGTCTAATGGTAGTTATTGTGGTTCAGGAAGCTCCCCTTCTCGCCGTACCAACTGTTGTCATACCAGCCTTCTTTTTCTCGCCAGATGAATCAAGGGCTGCTTTTGGCGCACTAGGAATACAAATCAGACCACAGGGGGAACCACACCCGCTCTTATAAGCTGTTGCCGCTGACTGGCACTCAAACCCATCGGCCGACGGAGCAGCACTTGCCCTATCTTTCAGATCTGGTCAAAAGGTTACTACGGCTCATGCTGACGAACCGCTCATCGACCGGTGGAAAACTGCCTTATCTGCTCTTTCCCCCACTGCACTAACAGCTGGAATTGCTCTCTTTGCCTAACCAGACACGCGCTTCGGCAAATACATCCGCAGAATATAGGTTTGTCCTCGCCAATGGACCAACAACCTTAGCAGTTCTCTCAACTCCCGGTCGAGTAACACCGCTTCCGGATGACTTCGTCTCTTCTACCTTAGGCTGCCTCCCGCGGTACTTATGTGCTCTCACTAACTTCAGACCGTGCGCTCAATCCAAATCAACTTCACGGCGGAACAGCACTTCCGGGCTTTCGACTTGCTCTTTCTTCCCGCCTGCTCACACAGGATTGGTGCCTCTCACACCTAAGGCTTACTTGAAAGCTCACTCTATAGTGGCAGGAGGACTTTAACCAGCGATTCTAGCCCCCGTCTCTTTCTTGGCTCTTGCTACTGACTGGGATACTGGTTATTTGGTTATTCACATTCGCTATCATATTATTTGTCACACAAGCATGGTACCTTACGTTCAATCAGATATGATGATTCGAAAGCTTCAACCTCTACTGACTGGGATAGCTTCCTTTTTCCAGCGCATTCTGAATTCAGAGATCGAATGATACCATACGCTCAATCGGCCGGGATCTGGAAAAATAAACTTCCTGCCACAGAGGGGTAGTTATGGAACATGATCATTAGAAACGGTATTTCATATGTCCCCCATTGAATGTAAATCGTATCTATTGCTCTAACCGTCAATGGTGATCAGCGCGTGTCATTATGAGGCTTGTGATCGATCCGTCACTTGATGCCTCTTGCAGAACATGTCACTGCACGAGCGCGAGGAATGACGAGAGGCAACCTGTTGTTTCTTGTTCGATGCCGACGAGAAGGGTTTACTGTGCAAATTCACCGACCGAAATTCCAATAAAAAAAGCAACTAAGCGCAAATCGATTTACTTGTGAAAGGGGAAGGAGTCACTTTCTATTCTTTAGGTGCTCTAAAACCGATCCAGTTGTGCTACTTTTCTATGTGCTGCTAGCTTCGCTCTTCGAATGACCTCACTGAAAGATAGAGACAGATGGGAGAGGGATGGAATAGCTCGACGGAGAGGTACGTTAATCACTCTATAGGTGTCATAGCACACAAGGTTGCGAAGCGGTTTTCTGCATCTGAATTGGTCTTACAACCGAAGTTAACAATGGTAGTTTACTTACTCGACACCCGTGGTGTTTATAACCTCTCTGACTAACTCAACAAATATGAATACCGATTGAATGCCAATCTCACAGAGGAAAGGAAACTCTCAGGCCTTGGATAAGATCGAATGTTAATTGTCCAAGGTTGAATGATTCTTATAAATGGTATTTGGATCATTTTCACGAAGCGGGGAGATCGGATGAGAGATTAATTCACTTTGCTGTGGAAGCTAGTGATCCATTTTAGTTCCCAGCTAAGTATATCTTATATGATAGAGTAACTAAGAGAGAAAGAATTCGTGGTTTGAATAAAGTTCCAGTGACTCTAGATGCATCCGCGAGTGCTTATCAAATCATGAGTTCTCTTTTGCTTAATACTTAACTGGCTATGCAAACTAATCTTATTCCGTCTCCGGTAGAAGCTGGCACTTGGATGAAAATCCAAGATTTGTATATGTGTTTGAAAGACGAACTTCTAGAGTTCTTGTATTCACAATTTTCTACTAAACTAATAAGTATGGTATCATACAATCTCGGTTAACAAGAAAGCTCATAAAACGACTCTTTATACCTTTGATATATGGTAAGACAATTATGACAATGGGTAGTGATATTCGTGAAGATTATGGTTCATTGCTAAGAAAAAGAAGGGTAAGAAGCCGAGGGATAATAACACTAGCTGAGAGAGCCCCTAGATGAATTAGTTGCAGCAAGAGATCCCGCAGCTCTTTCTTCGGGAAGAGCTTTCATAGAAAGGTAATATTAAGGTAGATTGCGGATAATAATATCAGCCCAAGTATTGATTATATGATCTTGACTACAGATAGATTGAAAAAAATAAATTTTTAGTGGAAAGCCACTTGACGACGAGGGTTTCGTCAATTTAATGAATACGTAGTTTATGGCTTCCGGGGTTTCACATGTCAAGAAAATAGTGCGGGGGAGAAGCAGGAGGCAGCTTTTAATGCTTTGAAGGAATATCTCTCATCGGTACCACTGTTATCCAAACCGCAGGGGAAGTACTTTATTTGTACTTGGCTGTATCACATACCGCCGTGAGTTCTGCGGCGAGAGGCGCCGACGAAGGAGGTGGTTACCAGTCTACTATGGAAGTCCGGTAAAGGGTTTACAGACGCTGAGTCTCGATATCCAGACATCGATAAATTGGCACTAGCCTTGTTCAAAGTAGTATCGGCAAGACGCCTTAGGCCTTACTTCCAATACAATAGATACTACACACCATAGGCCACCCCAAACAGACGCCGGAATCTAACCAGCGTTAGCCTTAAACTAGCGGGGGGTCTCTACTCTACTAGTATAGGTAGATCTCCGATCCCTATATTATTAAGACACGCAAGCATCCAGATTTGAGTGGCTATAAGAAGATAAAGTTTTGGCGAATAGGTCAAGTCATTGGTTATTCTTTTTCAAATGGTTGCTATCTATAATGCTATCTATAAGCTGCCTATTTCTCTTACTGACCTTGATCATTATTGATTAGGTTCTTTGGATGGCTGGCTACGGGGAGCTTTTTTCGCATATATAAAAGCCGAAATAGATTAGCAACTAACAAGTTGTCGGAATATTGTATTGCTTCTATTAGTAGTCGGCTATTGCAACTAATAAGCATGGAGGCGTGAGTCAGCTAAGCACAACGACGAGTTGCTATAGTTGCAGTGAGTTGCTATATAACGGCGGTCTCCTATATAGGTTATAGGCTGACGGCAGATGATCCAGCTTCTTAGATGTAGCTTACCATAGCATTAAACTACCTATTGACATTGGCTTATTCCGACGTATATAAAGAGGACGTTAGATTCTTGATTAGATTCTTTATTCGCATATGAAAGCTTACTTCTTATAGTTGTGGGGAAAGTCCTTGACTTGAGCTGAGCTTCCCTTCGTATAGTTGGCTAACATGGGCATCTATCATTCTATTAGTCCGAAGAGCGCAAAAGGCAAACTATTCATCCTCTGCCGAGCGAGAACGGAGCCAGCCATCCAAAGTAAACCCCCCCCAATTAACTATGTAAGGCAGCAACAACTAACTAAAAAGAAAGAAGTATAAAAAAAAGGGAGTTTATAGTTCTATAGCGCAAGGATTGCCTTACCATAGTGGAAGCTGACTTCTCTTAACCAATGAATAAGCTATATAATCTCGCTTCGTTCTCTATAGCTTCTTTTTTCTTTCTTTTCGAGGGAGATAGAGTAGATAAAGCTATAAAGAGAAGTATCTAAAATGTATCTACCTAACTAGCAGCTTATAATCTACTAAAGATATAACAAAGAGTAGAGCATTACTTACTGAAGCCAGCAATAGGCCCCAGTTTTCTATGTTCTCTATAACTATAAATATTTAGAAAGAAGCTCACGCAAGATCATCAAAGAAGCCAAGCTCTATAAGCTTTCTTCTGTCTTCGCTGTAAGCATATAAATTATTTAGTCGGTAAGCATATAAACTGAACTAAGCAGAGACTACTAGCCATCTAACTATGAATCTTTCCAAGGACTTTCAACGAGCAATCACACATCGTGCTATAGAGCAAGGAATGAACGACAGGCGCTTACTGGGAGTTCAGTCGTGCAGCTGGCCGGCCTTATAGAGTATACTGCACTGATGTTTATATAGCTTATCTAACTGGCTTTGCCTGCTTGATTTGGTAAACATTTGGTAAAGCGAGGGTAGATGACATAACTAGCCTTTTTCTTTATAGACTTAAACTAGCCGTATAGCTGCTTTGGTAGTAACTAAAGAATAGTGTTGAGGTCTATATAGCTTATATAATTAAACAGTTCCACTTCTGTTGCCTAAAAAGACTTCCCTTCCTTATAAGGCTATAGATAACGGAGCTTGGTAAAGATGCGAGCTGGCACTATTCTATAGGTAGCTACGCGCTAGAGGCCAGCCCCCTTAATTATACCATTCCTTTGGACCGGGCTTTAAGAATTCCTTATGAAACTTCCAATGTCACCGAGACCAACAGAAAGAAATGCGCCTCCCACTTCGCCAGACTACCTACAGACAGACTGTCGCACCTACCGATCTCGTAACCCAGACAGATATGTTACCTACGCCTCCGCTAAAGGAACAATAGAACAATCGGGTAGCTACCGTTCCAAACAGCTAAGATATTTGTTCTGCTTTAGCAACAGTTCCGGGGGGGGATGAACACACCAAACGGCAAAACTCTTTGATTGGAGCTTGTAATAAAGCCCTCGGGAATGGTAAAACAAGAAAGCGACTTTACTAAATAAAATTAAATAAGGCTCGCTTGCTAGATTCTAATTAAAAAAAAGGTGGAATCTATCTTCCTTATTCAAAGAAGAAAGGGGCCTCGTCTTGTTATGTTCTGCCTTATCTTATAGGCTAGACGGCTCTATTCTCTCGCAATAATGTATGGTTTTATTGCACAGCCCTTCTGCCCCTCGGCATTGATTGAGACTGCTAGCAAACACGTCTCCTCTCCCCCGCCGAAAGGGATCTCATGCCTCCCCTACAACACTTTATGGCTGCTTTCTATGGTATCGCAGGCGAGTGAAGTACTACTTTCTTTTCTCTCGCATGATGCTAACGAAACCGAAACCCGGGGCGGCACTCTGTCTTGTATGCTCAGAGGAACTCCAACCTAAAACTAGACTTTGTCTTTCACACTACATAGCTCTAGCTCTAAGACGAGGATTGGCTTATTAACCCCCCAAGGTGCCGTGGACGGAGTCCCTACGACTTACCCTAAACTAGTCACTCTTGAGAGCTTCTGTGGAGCCCTCCCTTTGAAATAAATCGATCCAACTCTGACTAGCCAAGCCTTTGAATTCCTAGGACGGACCTGGTATCATAACTCTAGAATGCACTCCTTCGACTGCTTCTCCTCCCATTGAAAATAGTCCTTTTACAATAAACACGCACTCTAGCCCAAGAATGACTGACTGTACCTCTTCTCCTACCCGCGCACCTGCCCCAACCTCGAATCTCCTTCAGTCGGCGACCACTACTCTGACCTCTCCTACTTGGCGCTTCGGCCCGCTGCAACCATATTGTAGTCTTGGTGCTACGGTTCTTGGTGCAACTATTGATTTCGATCCCTATTCGATGATTCAATAACGGATTGACATATTTTGTGATAGAAAGCATTTGGTTTTCCGTTTTGTGACAAAGGATTTGGCCACCAGGATATGTCTAGGCCGGCGAGTCCCCCATAAGTCATCAACCCCAACCACTTCAATCTGCTCTTCATAGGATAGCAAGAAGCTTTTTCCTTCCTCCATTATGTCAAAACTCGGAACAATTATTCTCTCAACACCAAGAAAACCTTGCGCAATAAATGATATTGAAGGTTTTCACACGCAATCAAACGACCTAGTATTCATTAGCTCAGTAAGTCGGTGATGAACGCAAAAGGAGTCAAGAGCGCTGCGTAGTAGGTTGATTCCGCGGTCAGAGATGAAAGCTCGGCTAAGGCAGTTATTTTCCCATGGATGTTTAGTTTAGCCAGGATCTTGTCAGCAGAGTCAAAGGGCAGACATAAGCTATCCGCTGTCTGCTCGCCAACTTCATGACTTTACCCGGTGGGGATAACCTAAGAGGGGGGGACTTGTGTCAAAGAGCTTCCTGCTATGTTGACCCGACATTAAAATACCCTTTTGGTGTGTTACTCGAAGGTCGTGATATTGCCAATCAAGTGCGGCCACACCAAACGAAGAAAAGCAAAAGTGGAAGGCCTTGTGATAAAAGTGGCACGGGGAAAAAGGAGATCTATCGAAAGACTCCCCACAGAAAACTATCCCGCAAACCATCGGAATCGAAAGAGATAATAAATCTCTATTTGACAAGTTATCTCCATCGGGTGTTACTATCCCATCTGCTGTTTTGGATCTGGAATGGGGATCCCATTTCATATGTGGTAATTCCGTATTATTCTCCTGACTTGCTACCCAGGATTCGAAATGCAATAATTTCTATGTGGCGATTTCTCTTTCATTAAATGTCATCTAAGTGATGATTCATGGCTATTTCTTAACTCACCTTCAGAATGTAACTATTATGGAGCCCCTCGACATCTAGACTGGAAGCGGTTGATGCATTGGAAGGGTTAGACGACCGAGTGGTCACCCTCGAGAAAGCAAAAGCTCGTGGAAGGGGATTGGAGAGAAGTGAAGATGATCCCATTTCAAAAGAGCAATTTGGGGCAATGAGTGATGCCCTTGAAACTCTTCATGGGACGGTGGACACCATGGCGGATGATGTCAGGGCCACCATTGAAGCATTCAAGAAGGAGCTGGTCGAGATGAATGCCAAGCTCAACACCACCATGCGGAAAGCAACCTGTGACGGACTACAGGAAGGTAAAAGTTCCGGAACCTCAAGCTGCGGCGGAGAGACTAACTGATTACACTTTTGAAGAGAACACTAATAGGAAGACCCCTTCCTACTCCAGTGGAGGTGTAAACAAAACTTTCAGACCGGGGGAGCTAAGTCTAAATTTTCAAGTTCAAGTGGCGTGGAGAAGAGAACTACCAACGTAAGAGACACGTTGCATCCTCCAAGCCTGCCCCTTCAACCGGTGCATTCATGCCAAGGCCGTTTTATCCCACAGGCTACTGACCTAAACCTTTAACCTGCTTCCTATGTAATGGACCTCATAGGGTAAATGACTGCCCACATAAAAGCTCTCTATCTGCTCTACAAGCTGCTATACGGAGAAGGAAGCAAGTGAAGGTCTAGAACAAGATGAAGAGCCTAGCCACATGGGAGCTTTGAGATTCTTGGGAGCTGTTGAGAAGCAAGTCAAGGCGCCCAAAGAACCATAAGAGAAAGGTCTAATGTTCGTAGATGCGGGAGGAGCGCCAAGAGCGTGATGATTGACACAGGTGCTACCCACAACTTTGTCTCAGAGACTGAAGCACAACGGTTGGGGCTGAAGATTGAGAAAGATGTCGGCCGGCCTTACCTACTCTGGCTTTGGCCAAGGGAGTACCCATCAGACTGGGATGGGAAAACAGATCTTGTGGTTGTCCCAATGGACGACTTCGATGTCGGATGGAATTCATGTTAGAGAAGAAAGCGATCCTAATGCCCACAACTTACTCATCATGGGGGAGAAACGTCCCGACAAAGATCAAACAACCCAGTGAGCCCCGTCTCTTATCTCCCATGCAGTTCAAGAAGGGGGCAAACGAATGGTGACTCCAATTGCGAACAACTTTGTCAATGGCGAACTTGTGTAGTTGATTAGGTGCCGTAGACCGGATCTGGAGCTACAAAGGAGAATTCCGAGATTGTCATGTGGTAGTTGTCCGAATGGTTCCTGCGGGCGGTGAATCTGGTTAGAATCCGCTTCAACTGTCTCAAATGGATAAGGCGATAATAACTTTGCGTTGGCTTTGTGACTAGCTGCTGACTGAGAAACAGACTTGATTGGACCGGAGAAAGTTTCCAGCGACGATAGGGTAAGAGCCACTTCTTTCTTGCGGTGGGACGCTTGCGTAACCAATTTCGATTTCCGGCGATTCAACTCATCTTATGTGCTTTTGAAGGAACTCCAGTTCAAGGACTCCACTCCAGTCAAAGACAGAGAAGCAGCTAGTGACGAGTGCAGCTATTGCTTATGGGGTTTATCCTCTTATTCAAAGCCGATTTCGACTTCTAAGACGAGTATGAACATTTGATTACAACTTTGTTGCATGGAAAGAATGATGTGGAATTTAATGATGTGTGTAATGCATTGGTGAATACTGAGTGTCGAAAGAAAGAGAAGCAATTACAAATGCGAATGTGTCAGGTGAAGCACTTGTAGTAAGGGGTAGAACTGATGAGAGGAAGCCTAGTGGGAAAAGAGGTATATCTCGTTCCAAGTCAAGAGGTAAATTTCCTGCAAAAGATGAGTGTGCCTTTTGTCGCGCATTGGAAAGAAAGATTGCCCCAAGCTGAAGACTAGAGACAAGAAGGGTTCAGAAGTGAATGTTGTCAGAGATGGTGATGATGCAGACACTACCAGATTATGGCATATGCGTCTTGGACATGCTGGTGAGAAAGCAATGTAGGGATTGGTGAAGCAAGGTTTGTTGAAAGGTGCAAAGACTTGCAAATTGGAATTTTGTGAACATTGTGTTTTGGGAAAGCAGACTAGAGTGAAGTTTGGTACTGCAGTTCATCAGACTAAAGGTACTCTAGATTATGTTCACACCGGGACCTACCAAAACTACATCTTTGGGAGGTAAGCGCTACTTTGTCTCTTTTGTTGATGACTTCTCTAGGGGTGTACACCATGAAGCATAAAGATGAAGTCTTAGATGTATTTGTGAAGTGGAAGAAGATGATTGAGACTCAGACCGGTCGAAAAATAAAGAGGCTCAGGTCAGACAATGGTTGTGAATACAAGTCTGATCCATTCTTGAAGTTATGTCAAGATGAGGGCATTGTGAGAGACTTCACAGTTAAAGGGACACCGCGGGTGGCAGAACGCATGAATCGAACTTGACTGGAGAAAGTTCGGTGTATGTTGTCATATGCTGGATTAGACAAAGAGTTTTGGGCTGAGGCAGTTTCATATGCAGGCCATCTCATCAACAGGTTGCCTGCTGCTGCAAATGAGGGCAAAACGCCCATGGAGGTATGGTCTGGAAAACCTGCTACTGATTATCACTACTTACATATATTTGGTTGTCCTGCTTATTTTCATGTCAGGGAAAGCAAGCTTGATACAAGAGCCAAGAAAGCCGTTTTCTTGGGATTTAATGATGGTGTGAAAGGGTTCAGGCTATGGTGTCCTGATGTGAAGAAGGTTGTTGTAAGCAGAGATGTGACATTTGATGAGGCTGTTATGGTTAATCAGAATAAGCAGAAAGATTATCAAGAGCAGAGAATGACCATAGAGAGTTTTAAGCGGGTAGAGTTCAAGGAAAATGGTGATGAAGCTCTAGTTGATCCAGTGAGTCCTACAGTTGATTCAGATGATTCAATTAATGAGGACATGAGTATTGAAGCGGATGCTCCAACCCAAGAGCCTACACGGCAAGGTGGACCTATTGCAACTACAAAGACAAAAGAAACGCTCGAAAGCCAGCTTGGCTAAATGATATGGTGACTTATGCACTTCCAGTTACTGAAGAAGAAATTCCTACTACCTATGAAGAAGCTGTCATACATGCAGATAGTGTAGAGTGGGAAAAAGCTATGGGTCAGGGGGACTCTGTCACTTCACAAGAACAAGACTTGGGAGTTGGTTCAGTTACCACATGGAAAGAGAGAAATTGGTTGCAAATGGGTGTTTGCTAAAAAGGAAGGATCTCGATACAACCTATGATTTGTGAGGGTTTCCACTGTAAGACCTAATCTAATATGAAGATATGATGGCGATCGTTGGCTTTCCCCGTTTTTGATTGATATTTTTCGGTATGACTAGTCCTGCTCCTGTTCATAATAGATCTTTTTGTAGCGCTTTCGGTTTAGCCTTCCCTGGAGGTCAGGAAGAAAGCTTTCAATGGAGAAAGGGGAAAGGGATTGGCTTTCTATTACGGTTGTTCCTTTTGCCCTAGTTCTTTAAATAGGCGATTATGATTCCATACATCATTCTTACTAGTTATCAGAGGGCAAAGTGACTGCAGGACCCTCCGCATATAAATTGATTATTGACTTCCCCGTAATCGAACCCGCCATCGACCCCTTTTGATAACCTGGCCTTGGAATTGGCCTATGTATGGTCTCTCCACTAAGCTTTGGTCTACGTGCACTAGCTTCCTCGGCGACTAAGGCCCGGCCCTTCCGCGGGTCTTTAGTCCATTGCCTATGGTCTCCGGTAAGTAGTCTATAGTTCACTTTCGTCTATGTCCTGCCGGGATAAACCCTAGCTTGACCTTCAGTCGCCATATCAATCCGCTCCGTAGGGGGCACGACTCCCACTCTGGCTACAATGAAAAAAACCCGTGAGGGGGGCCCACCTCCCACTCCCCCTCCCTTGGAAAATCGACTTACTGACATTGATTGACCAAGGCCTCACCCTTACGCCTTGCGACGATGGAATTTGTCCAACCACGCGCAAGACTCCAAGGGTTAACTTTTTATCCTCCTCGTCAAAGGCTTACACAAGAAGGATTAATTTATGAAACTGCACTTCAACCTTCGATCGGAATACGGATGAGATCAAAAAGGCCATCATTGGGGCAAACGATGCAATAGCTTCGGTTAGAGCAAAGCCCAAAATAGCATAACCAAATGATTGTTTAGCCAATGATGGATTTCGGGCAACAGAATGGATCAAGGAAGAGAATACGTTTCCAATACCGATAGCAGCTCCCGCTGAAGCAATTGTAGCAGCTCCGGCACCTATTGATTTTGCTCCTTCTAACATATTCTTTTTTTTTGAGCATTTTCGTCACGCTTTTTAATTTTTTAAAAATAGTTTTTTACCAATTCCAATACCGATAGCAGCTCCCGCTGAAGCTATTGTATCAGCCCCGGCACCTATGCAGCAAGTTTACCGCGACAAGTGCAACAGTGCTGGGGCGGAAACACTACTTCTATTGAAATAGACAGCCACGAGCTAGTCGTATTCATTAGGGCACCCAGTCCTTGGTTATGGGAATAGACTTTCTCCGTCCATTTCCTAGTTTTGGACGGATAAAAAAGTCAAGATTACTATAACTATAAAAATTATAAAAAAAGGATGCTGAAAACCAGGGCGAATCCTTTGGGATCCTTTAGTATCTCATTTAGTGCTAGAATGAAAGTCGTCATTTTATTGATGAGCATTCTCGTCACGCTTTTTAATTTTTTAAAAATGGTTTTTTCATTCACTGTCTATATGTCCTTATTCATTCTTCACCAAAAAAGGTAAAGAAAAAAGAGTCTTCCCCTCGTTCCACTTGTAATGCAAAGCATTCCTTTCGATCTTGTACTAAGGTACACTGAACACCGACGTAATCTAGATCTTATTCATTATGTGACTCATAGCACCTACGCTAATAGTAGTGGGGATTGCCAGACTAATTTAATAGAAATATTCCGCGACTATCTTAGATCAAGTATGGTTAGCAACTCAGATAGGTAGTTTACTTGCTTTCTTTCAGAACCTTGTCACAAGAGAGAGGTACTGATCCGGAATGCCGTTCTCAGTCTTGGTAGTCTTTTGGGATGTCTAGATCCCCAGGCCAGCCTTAAGGGCGGGATACGCGTCCATTGAATGAGTTGACTTACTTGTTTCATATGGATTTGCAAGGGCAGCTGGACCAGAGGAGATGAAATCGCTCGACTAAAAGGAGAAAAAGCCATTCAATCCTGAAAATGGGCATCCCCTATTATTATTCTAGTTTTGTATCAATATCTTCTTGGAATTTACTTAGCTAAGGCACCCACCGGATCTACAACTGCCGGGCCTCAGAGAAAACACTTTTTTAGGTGAAAGAAAAAGTACCTTAGCACAAGCACTAAGCGATAATAATACCTTTGTTCGCGCTTAGCTCTCCCAAGCAAATTACCGTTGCTCGTGGACGAAGGGAGTTAGCTCAGTAGTACCGTGGGTAAGCAGTATTCTTTTTATGAACCTTAATTTAGCCTCCAAGCCCGCTCTGAGCCTTTAGGAAAGATATTGCGAAAGAAAGATTTTTCTATGCCATCTGACAATGGATTCGGTATTTCACAATAGTAGCCGGGATCAGAGAATTAGACAAACCCCCCTCCGGTTAGTAAGAATATTAAAGCTAAACAACAGCTACTGGTTGTAGGGCGTATAGCAACATAACAAGAATTGACACGGGAGATATGACCACGATGAAAATAAGTGCATTTAAACCACTTTAAGCACTCCTGAGGCACTGAAAGTGTAATATCCGCATCCACGATGCCTAAGGAACAACGGTTTTATGCATCAGAATTGATCAATACCGTTCATGTGACAGGATGATCGTAAGCTAGTTGCTCAATAACGTAGTGAAAGGCGCTGACGAAGGAAGTGATAAACGAAGTGAAGTAATACCGAAAATAAGGGCTTTTTATGCCACTTTTTAGTACTCGATAGCGAAAGATACACAAGGCTGGGAAAGATTGACTTTAAAGGGCCTACATTCGTCTCTGTAAGCATTATAATCAACAACGCTTGACATAGTTTAATAAGATTCTTTAACAGCTTTCCGCTTAACAACAGAGCATCCCTCTCAAATATTAGAGCTCTTGCATCCCTCGATTTATTATCAATTGGCACAGCGGATTCGAGAGCGGCATTTTAAGCATCTCCTTCAGCGCACATTGCCACCAATCTAATTAATTGGTACTTTCCTTAAACCCGTGGTTTTTCAATGGATTTCCCTTTTGCCTCGTAAACGAGTTTATCTTTTGACCAAAAGCGTACTTTACCGTGGGTTTTCTCTCATAAATCGATTGATTCGGGCGCGAAGTAAGAACAGATTCTCTTGCGGGGAAGAGGGCAGAGGCTCTACCGTTGATGGATGCGAGGCTCGACGAGCGGGGGTTCCTTAGGTATTTGTACAAGCGCAGTGGGAGTTGTTTGAGCAGCAGATGAAACAGTAATGAAATAAAGTAATAAGAGAATGCAAAAAGAAGGCTGTTTTAACGTTGGTTATGGATAGGATGCAAGGGACCTTAATATGACATTATTTAAGAGATATATTCATTCTCTTTATTTAAGAGATATATTCATTCTCTTTATTTAAGAGATATATTCATTCTCTTTCTGCGGAACTAGACCCCCCAGAACAACAAGCACTTATTGCAACCAATGCCACCCAATCCACGGCCAATCAATGCCTTTCCGCTTCAATGGACTCAGCTGCTTATTCTGCTTCATCCTCCCTTTCAGGCTTTTGACTCGTAAACTCATTCTTCCCCCGCGAGGGTGCCGAAACTGTGGTTACAAAGCATCGTAAATGGGCATCTTGATCTCAGATCCCAACGTCGTAACTCGACCCTGATTTTTATCACTCCGTGGAGCCCCCTTCGAAAATGCTCCTTAATGCGCCAGAATACCATATGGTTCATTATTCACTTGAGAGCGGGAAGGGAACGTAAACTCAATCAGCAGGATGCAACAGCCGGAGGAGTTAACAAGACAGCATCTAAACGCTATAGGTTGAACCGGCAACAGAACAGCCAATTGTGAATGGATGATTGCGGGTAGCTTAAATTCAGTTAACGAAGCGGTCAATGCGTAGTGCGATCCGGATCTTCAGAAGCTTCTATTCGCTTACTTACGCACGATAAATCTCATAAGTTAAAGTTTTGGTCTTTACGTGCTTTGAATCTCTCTGAACGGTATGTCAATACATTACGCTTTACAACCAAGTTGTTATAGCTTGACTTGTTGTTCTGTTGCTATAACCGATTCAACCGTTTAATCTTATTACTAAGCGATGGCAATTCTTGTTGCTAAGCGCTCCTGAATATTTGACTCTTGTACAATTTCTCCTCTACTATAGTCTCATTCTGAAAGTCTTTTCTTCATGCTGCAAGTTGACTTCATCCCCGGAGACCAGTCCAGTAGCCAGTAGAGGACTCTTTGGGCGGAAACTACTCTGTTATCTTGCATTAGAGACAGACCTATGAAAAAGAGCTCTAGAAGTTCACCATTGAGATGTATACCTACGACATTAGGTCATCGAATTTCTAACTGTCGATTCCATCGAAAGAAATATATTTTAATCGGGCATTTAAAGCCCTTGTATCACTCATGAGGTGTAATACACAAGGAAGTTCTGAAACACCGGTTAAATGCATCAGAGTGGAACAAAGGCGCGGATGACATCTGCGATAACAGGAATTGGAGTGGCTGTGAAGTTGGTCCTCATTAAGTCAAATATCTCAGGTATGCCTGCTCACCTTATGTCTTGTTTTAAATTACCTGTTTCTGTAACTAAAGCAATAGATAAGGAATCTAGACAGTTTTTCTGGGGTAAAGATACAAAGTTGTCTGCTGTAGCTTGGAAAGATATTTGTGTTTCTAGCTACGAAATAGAGGTAGGCCTACTGAACATTTTAATAATGCCATGTTAGCGCATGGAAAATCTTAACTTACAATAATAATTGGTGGGTGCAGATTGTTAGGCAGAAATACTTGAGGGAGGAGAACTTTTTTGATGCTAAGAAAAGGAATTCTTGTTCCGCAGCCTGGAAAGGAGTACTGGATTCAAGACAGTAAATTCTCAAGGGATTAAGATGGATAGTGGGCAATGGTAAGAGTATTCTTTTTTGGTATTTTAACTGGCTGTTTCCATTCCCTCTCTATAATTTGGTACCTGAAAATAAAAGGGATCAACTGGATGGATCACTTACTGTGGATCATTTTTTGGATAATGGTTACTGGTTGTATCAAAAGTTGGCGGAGATCCTCCCTGAGGATTTGGTCAAGAGAATTGTTTCTATCCACTTAATCAAGGTATCGATTTTAAAGAGTTCTTAAAAGTTTTTACTTTCTTTCCAGATTATTATTTCTTCAGTGCGTCCAGACGCTTGGTCAAGCTTACTAGAGGGGGGAGATGTGGTGCGCTATGGCAGGCGTGATATAATAAGCATTTGGAAGCCTAGTCTTCCTGATTTTAGACTCTCATGTGATCCTCCCGTTAGTGAGCTTATAGATGGATGTTGGCCTATTCAAGAGATGATTTCAAATGGTGCTATTGACTGTGTTCCTTTAAGCGGGAGAATGACTGAGGAGGGTGGTGCCTTACCGTGATTGTTCAGTTGTTAACCGAGCTAAACTAAAAAAAAAAAAATTTCCCCAGTGATTTGATTCATCAATAGGGGACCATCCAGGAAGTTGCTTCTTGGAATGCCGTCGTTCAAGCACAGGCTGACCACTGATTCAATCTTGAAACCGATCTTACTACTAGAAACCCGAAGGAGCACACAAAGCAAACGAAGGGACTCACCAAGCAACAACTACGTTGTTTGCGTAGGCGGAATCTAGTTTCAAATCATAAGATGACGAAGTGACTGCACCAACGAATCAAGCTGAACACATGTTTGTTTGATCCACTCTACGAACCGAAAGCGAGATCTTGCAAAACAACCACGCAACGCCCGGATCTGCAAGAATGGCTATGTAGGTAAGGTTCTGAAAGAATGATCGCTTTGAGTTCTGCTTGAAGTGTGTATGCTTACGTACGAGTTGCTATTCGGCCGTAGATCGGGTTCTGGGTTCTTCCCTCGAACTCCCCGAGTGGTATTTCATAATGTAAAGCTAGTCTAAAGCAGATTCAGGATCAGGGCGGTGGGTGGGGTAGGAAGGTCGATGATAATATAAAATTCTTTATCCTATTCTGCTAATTCTCTTCTTGTTGCACCATGTCCAAGCTTGACGATAGCAGTGGAACAAAAGTCACCATCGGATTCAAAGAATGAACCTTCCTTCCAAGATGTATGTCGTCCGACCCAACCTCAGACTCTTTCTTCCCGACCTATTTGACTCTCTGGCCGCAGTTATTTAGGTGGTATCCCGAGATTGAAGAGATCGAATTCCTCCCGCCTGCATAACCGATGCAGTTAGCTCAAAAGGGAGTTCAGTCACTTCCGGATCCGGATTCAATGATTGTTGAGTGAACGAAGCCAAGTGGCTTGAGAGATGCGAAACCTTAAGTGGCGGATGAGTCCCTATCGCCTGTTTCCGCTGGGCGAAGAATGAACACTCAACTGCTAGGTTGAGGTTCTGAAAGAGAGGTCTCTAAGAATCTGGACCATTAGGTTTAGGACCGTGAGAACGTATTAGAGAAAGGCGATGCTTTAATTCGAGTGGGAACGAAGGTTCTGAAAGAATCGAAAAAGTGGCCGGCTATTACACGTGACTGGCCCTATACGCGCCCAGCCCATCACCAATGATTTGAAAAATTGGGGGAACTTCCACCTAGAATCGAACCTTCTACCTGCCGCCTAACCCCCTTACCCATCTTGTTGTTATGAAATGAGGCTTTGTTGCATTATATGTGATTGCAATCACTTGGAGTAGGATGATGTTGAGCCATTCGAGGAGTAGGCGGGGAACCAAGACCTAACTATTTCTATGGGAGCCGATGCTTTCGGGAATGATACGTGATAGCCTGCCTTTAATAGTAACGTGAAAGTCAGGGCGGAAGATCTTTTTTATGTTGGAGGTTACGAAGTAAAAGAAAAAGAAAGAGAGCCTGCTAGCCTTTATAGTGGTGAACCCGAAGCGAGATCGGAGTAGGAAGACCCTGAGCGGTGAAGTTCTTTTCCCAACCAAAGGCCTAGCCGAAGGAGAGGTACTTATGGCAGAACAGGCCGATCAAAGAAGCATGCATTTACAGACGCTCGAATAGGCCAATAAAGAAAGATATGGACTGTGAAAGGAGTTGGTAGAGAATTACTAGAGGCACTCAAGTGATCGACTGAAACCGGCTCCGATCTTTTCTTAAGAAGAAAAGGATGTCGGGCGGGGGCGGGCAAATCCACAGCTTTAATTTAAGGCAATTTTTTTTTCCGTAGCTTCCACATCAAGCTGAAGAAAGCACTTCGGCTGGATTTTTGGGAATCAACTCATTTAGAAAGTCCCATCCAGCCAGGTATAAGCCCGCACCAGCAGCCGGATTCGGAGATCTTAAAGACCTCTTTTTGTCACAATTTGGATATTTGTATTTTCGGCAGAAAAACATTTAGAATGAAAGAGTTGCCTATTTGAATAATCTTACAAGGGGGACAATCGTAGATTAGGGTTACGGGTCAAGCCGATGCGGTAGATGTTAGACAGGACTTCTTTTCCTACTAGAACATAAAGGACTAGTAGGATCTCAATCATACCTTCATTGCCCTTATCCCAAAAGCGGAAGTTTCCTCTGGCTTATCACAATTTCGTCCCATTAGTTTCTGTAATGTTGTTTATAAGGCCCTTTCTTGGTGAAATCCTTAGATAAGTAGATTGCTTGGGGCCAATCGATGAATAGCAATCCCCCGAGACGTTTTAGCATTCTCAAAGGTAGGAGATTAACAGCCGATCCCCCATCTATCATGATTCTTGTTATCTCCAATCCATTAAGGTATCCTGAAATGAACAAAGGCCTGTTATGTTTAATGAGTCCTGGTTGCAAGTAATCGTCCGTAAACGTGATCAAAGCCAAACACTCGGCATAAGTTGATTCACTATTTCTCATCTCAACTTGGTTAACTTCATTAGAAAAGTCCTCTGGGTTCGTTAATGCGTATACTAGGGACATCCTTAGTTCTGCAGACATCTTCAATGCATCCTATACGCTGAAGAGTGCAGGAATCTTTTTGAGATGAGCTAATATGTCATAGCGAACATGTTGTCCATTAGCCGCTAATGTTTGACTAGCAAGCATTCGTGGTCTCCCTCGTTGGGTAATTGCGTTTTGGCTCGAGAGGGTGAAGAAAGCATTATTTCGCCACATCAAGGTGACAGGATTCGAACCTATGGCCCTCTGTACCCAAAACAGATGCGCTGACCAGACTGCGCTACACCTCGCGTCTCACCCCTCCCCCCGGAGCATATGGATCCACCCGATCGATGAACACTTGAACCGAACTCGCGGGACGCGAGAACCAATCCGAGTAATCAACCGCTTTTTTTATAAAATCTGACCCTGATGAAATCAGAACCTGCACTATACGGCTTTTTGGCTTCCTCTTTCACTTTTTTTTTTTAGAATCCGGCTCCGCTCCTCTTTCAGAGCCTTCGCCCGTTTAGAAGTGGATTCGAACCACTGACACAAGGATTTTCAGTCCTTTGCTCTAACCAGCTGAGCTACCTAAACAACTTTCCTAAAGTCTGTTTTCTTCATCGAATAGCGCCCTAACTTACTACTTTACTAGTAAAGGAAAAGCCCTATATCTTTGTAAAG